AGAAGAGGGGGATTCTATCAAATCTTTCTAGTCTCTAGTCTAGTTACTTCGTTCCCTATTTCTTTTCTACTCGTGGGATCCTAAGGAAAATAATTTTGTTTCTACCGAGCTGAAACAAGAAGCCGAGGGTTCTAGTAAACCAAAACCATCATTTTCTAGCTATTTGGCTTCAATCTCCCCCTTTTTCAGCGCAAAGATTGAAGATTTAGTTACGATTGAAAGTTTTGTACTATCATCCATAGATCCTTTATTCATACTCATTCAATTGGAAAAATTGAACCAATCAAAAAAATTATGCTTCTCGACTCCATAATCCAAATTTTTTATTAAGATTCTTATTGCCTTTTGGATAGAAATCGTGAGAATGTATATTCTTTCCTCAAATGTCCTATTGAGGGGGAAAGGATTAAATCTTTTTAAGAAATAAAGTTTTTGATCGGAATATGAAAAAAACGGAAAGACCCCTTAACTATTTAAGTTGTTAATAGAACGAATCACACTTTTACCACTAAACTATACCCGCTACATATTCATTATTGGATATGAATGGACTATTTGTCCAACAAAGTAATCAGACGTAGTCAAGATAGCATCAGAATCATGAAAATTCCAGCATTAACACGTATTTTGTTCTGCTGCGGGCGCGGGATTGAAAAAAAGAATAGGTGAATAGCAAAAAGTTTAGTCAAATTTAAATAGTGTACTAAAGTTTTAAGTATTCTTTTTTTGAAACTTCCCTTCACTTGAACCGCCAGATTTTCTGAATTCGGGTAAATTGGGCCTCAAACTTTCAAGCTTGTCCTTTGCTTTGAACAAGTAAAAGATTTAAGATCTTAGAAATATGTGTTTTCTATTTGAGATTCTTTCTCTTATAAGATTTCTAAGATCTATTTCTTTTCTTTCTTAATACTTCCTTCTTATTAAGATTTCTTAAGTGAATTAGAATTCTTAAGATGAATATAATACTGAACTTCAACTTTCATTTATAATGAAATTCGTTTTTCATTAATAAATTTCTGAATCTTATACTTAAGAATAATAAAATAAAGACGAAAAATATGATATATTACATACTAGTACTATATTACATTACTAGTATACTCTAATACTATTACTAGATATTACTAGAACAGAACACTTTTACTATAAAGACTAAATATTCTAAATTATACTCTAATTTACTAGAATTACTTAGAAGATACTAAGAATAGATATAGAATCTCTAACATTTTAGATTTCAATTTCATATTTCAATATAGAATATATCATATTCATATTAAGATAGAATTATAGAATATTCTATATTAATCTAGATATAGAGAATTTCTTAAAGGATTTCTAAGATAATCTATCTATTAGAATCTTATCTAATTTCTAAGAATAAAGAAGTACTGGCCTGGCCAGTACTTATACTTAACCAGGCCGGGGAAATGAACCTTTTGTACAAAATAAAAGAAGTAAGGTATTCTTTCTATTGGATAAATCTGTTTCGAAGAAAAGAAAAATTGTTCTCAATCTTCACTTCACGTGTGAAATCACATGAGAAATTTCCAATTTGGAATGGGGAGAGATGGCTGAGTGGACTAAAGCGTCGGATTGCTAATCCGTTGTACGAATTATTCGTACCGAGGGTTCGAATCCCTCTCTCTCCGACCCCCCTGATAACTTGAGATTTTAGAATCGGAAGAAATTTCGATTATTTTCTTTTAGGAATCTTTTCTCTTTATCTAGCATCTATTCCATTTATTTCTACATTGACCTATGAAATACCTATAAAAAAAAAAGAGTAAAAACGAATCTCATCTCTTTTTTTATTCTTCACGCCCAGGATTACGCCCCGGATCATTAGATAAGAATCCGAAGATGAAGAGAGAAACAAAGAATATTACTACTGTGTAAACGAATAGTTTAAGAGTAAGCATTACAAATCTCCAAGATAAGATCTTTTTTTTTTAAGGAAATAGATCACCTATTTTACGACACACACTATACACTATTTTGATATGACGCTCTAAAGATGAAAAAAGAAGGAAGTTTTTTTTTCAATTTATTTTTACGAATTTCTTTCTAATGTAATAAAGATTCGTATTTTTTCATTACCAAAGATTTCTTGCCATATCCATATCTATAATTAGATATTGTATGGAATCTTATAAAGGAAAGGTCAGAACAAAAGAAGAAATAAGTTGATTAGCTGATTAAAGATCATCGCCCCCTTCCCTTATTCAATTTCAATATAATATAAAATAGAAAATATCAGAATTTCGCTTTTTGAATCGAGGGTTCCTAATTTCCAGACTTATCTGAATCTTATTTCTGATCTTATTGATTTTAAGAATAAAAATCTCATCTTTTTTTTTATCGAAGAAATTCTGAATTGAATCGAGATTTCCTTTTTATCGAAAACTTACAGCAGCTTGCCAAACAAAGGCTAAGAGAAAAAAGAGTAAAGGGATAATCGGCATAACGTCTACGATTGGATTGAAAAAGGCATAAGCCTCGGGCAATTTGGCGAAGAAAAAACTACTCGAATAAAGGGTAGAATTAAGACAGATACAGATTAAACTAAAGATATTAAACATAACAAATATTATTTTCTTGTTCTTAAAGATTAAAATGAAATTGAAATGATAAGAAATTATCAGATTGGATTGAGTTGTTTTTCTGAGGGATTTTTTAAAAGAAAAAAGCAGATAAAAGAAAGAAATTCTGATTTTTCTTTGACTTCTCCCCAATCAAGAATCCTTCCTTACATTATCCAATCAAATAAGAATACAAGGAATTCTATTTTCATACAATATCTTAATTGAATTCTAAGTAATGATCAATTAATCTTTTTTATTCTATATCTATTGTGTTGAATCCCAGCGACAACATGTCCTATATTTCTTTTGGTTGGTTATTGACGAATAACCAATATTTAGCTTAGTTTTTCTTAGACTAAATCAAAATGGGGCGTGGCCAAGCGGTAAGGCAACGGGTTTTGGTCCCGTTACTCGGAGGTTCGAATCCTTTCGTCCCAGATCGTTTGCATAAGAAACGAAGGATTCTTCTCTAATTGAAATTGAAAATTGAATTCAACAATTTTATGTTTCATGTTGGATACACTGAATTCTAAGATTTCTTCTTAGAATCATATCTTTTTTTTTACTTTTTTACTAAAGTCTTTTATTCTTAAATATTCGTGATTATTTTCGTTAACGATTCTTTGTTTTCTATGATGGAGATGGAGATGGATGATGGAGATGGAGATGGATGCCAAAAGATCAGAATCCGAGGATTCTGATTTTCTCTTTGATCTTACCTTACACGAGACTCTTTCTACTCCATAATAATGAAAACAAAGAAACTTTATTCTCAAACTATCTCTCTGATTTCAATGAAATGAAAATCAGATTCAATTGGAGATGGTAAATAATAAGTAAATAATAATATTCTAATCATGAAATCATATTTCATAAATAAAAAATGAGAAAATATTCATACTTCATGATTAATATTCATATTAGAATATATTAATACATAAATTTAATACATAAATACATAATTCTTACATAAGAATATATATTGTATATTCTTATTAAGAAGATTATCTTATTATTCTATAATTGAATATTTATGAATATTGAAATGAAATATTTAGTTTAGTATAGTTATTAGTTAGTATAGTATTATAGTATTTAGTTAAAGTGGCTAAAAACTTTTATCCATTCATGGGGATTTCTTTTTCATTTGAATGAAATGAAAGTCAAAGGCTTTTTTTGAGGTTTCTAATTTCTTATTCTTTTTTGAAAAGAAAAAGAAGGATCTTTTATGATGGACAATCTCGAAAGATCTGTTGAAGATGTAAATAAGTTTGCTTAAAACTTATTTGTTTTTTTCATGTGATATTATTCATATGAGAAAATATGGGGTAATTTGAAGTGAAATCTCCGGATAAACACTTATTTTTAAGTGTAGATTATTATGTATCGGTTCAACCAATGACTATTCTTTATTCCATATTGAATCAATTGCATACGGTTCCAATTTAAAATAAAATCAAAATTATAGGTATGTTATGGTAAAACTTCGTTTGAAACGATGTGGTAGAAAGCAACGTGCGACTTGAAGGACATGATTGGATGTGGATTCTGACATCCACCATTTTCTATACGAATGAAGATGCTCTTGTCTCGACATAGTTTGTTCTGCTAGGAACCTAATTGAATTTGTCTTGGGTTGCTAAATAAAGATAATAATGGTATAGAAAGGTATAGCATATGATGGAGCTCGAGCAAAAATGATTGATTCATTTATCGGGGGAATAATCTAGGGTTAGTGACAATCAATAAGTTAGACCAACTTTGTAAATAGATCATCAATATAGAAATATAGATAAACGGAGAGGTTCAAAATTGAACAAGTTTTTGAAATGAAAAAGAAATCAAATTTGTTGAGATTTTCAAACTGTTTCGATCAAGAGTGTATCACAAAGGAATCAATCGTTCGTATTATTTTCCCTTTTCCATAGAAAAAACAAAAGGTATGTTGCTGCCTTTTTGAAAAGGAGTAAGGATCACCGAAGTAATGTCTAAACCTAATGATTTCACAAAGCGCAAAGCAAAGACAACAAATTCCGGAACAAGGAAACACTATTTTCACTAGTCTCAACAATTGGATCAGAATGATTAAAAAAGAAATAGATCCGAAAGGAGACAAAAAAAGAGGTTAGAGACAGCTCAATAAATTCTAAGGATTTCCTTTAAAACTCTTTCAAAACTACCCAACTTGAGTTAGGAGTACGAATGAATTTTCTTTTCTTTTTCTGTAAAGAAGGAAAAAAGGCTCAAATTACAGTCTAATTCTTTATGGATCCATTTTTATTCCTATCTATCTATATAGATAGAAATAGAAATTCTAGAAATTAGAATCATTTTTTCTTGAGCCGTATGAGGAGAAAACCTCCTATACGTTTCTAGGGGGGCATCTTTTATTTACATCTATCCCAATGAGCCATCTATCGAATCGTTGCAATTGATGTTCGATCCCGAAGAGAAGGAAGAGATCTTCGAAAAGTGGGTTTTTATGATCCGATAAAGAATCAAACTTATTCAAATGTTCCTGCTATTTTATATTTCCTTGAAAAAGGTGCTCAACCCACAGGAACTGTTTATGATATTTTAAGGAAGGCAGAATTCTTTAAAGAATTTCGAGTTTCTTTTGATAAAAAAGAAAGTAAAAACAAGAATCGTGAATAAAAAAAGGATAGGGTAACTAACTTTGTGTAATTCTTTATTCAAAGTTTATTCTTTTTTTGTTCTATTCATACTTATTTTATTCTTATTTTTCTTATTCGTATTTATTTCTTGCTTCTTTTTGTCGAACCCCCCAACAAGGGGGGTTCTTCTTGTATTTGTATTGTACCTTTCTTTTTTTGATTAAAGAAAGCCACTATTTTTTCTATCTTTACCTTTTCCTTAATTCCTTATTTTTTTCCGCTCAAAGTTATTATTTATTCTTTATGTTGTGCTAATCCAACACAAATTTCTATATAATTTCTTGAAATTTGTTTTCTCAAAAGTCCATTCATATTGACAATGGCGTCTCAAACAAATATAATTTTATCGTATATAAATAGATCTTTTTATCCCCATTCCCCTATTGGATCTTTCCTTCACTTTAGTAAAATTAGTAAAATGGATGAGTTTGCTGGATTTTTTCTTATTTCGATCATATCTACACCTCATATTGATCCGGGTTGCTAACTCAACGGTAGAGTACTCGGCTTTTAATTGCGACTATGATCTTTTACACATTTGGATGAAGGAATTCGTCTAGACTATTGGTAAAGTTTATAAGACCGCGACTGATCCTGAAAGGTAATGAATGGAAAAAAAAGCATGTCGTAAACAGAATAGAAAAAAGAATAATATAATCATAGAAAAATAAGATTTCTAGTACTCATAATAGAAATAGAACAAGAATTTTTCTTTTTAGAACAATTTTTAAGTTCAGTAAAGTATTTCGGGTCTAGTGAATAAATGGATAGAGCCTTATGGCTCCAATTCGAGTAAGACAAAAAAGAAACGAGCTTCCTTTCTTAATTTGAATGATTACCCGATCGAATTACTAATTATACGTTAAAAATAGATTAGTGCCTGATGTGGGAAAAGGTTCTCTTGTAAATTGTGAGTGGACCATTGATTCTTTTTTTTATGAATCCTAATTATTCTTTATTGTGGATTGGAGACGGATGTGTAGAAGAAATAGTATAGTGATAAAAAAAGAATCTTTTCCAAAGTCAAAAGAGTGATTGGGTTGCGAAAATAAAAGATTTTTACCCCTTTTTCTTATTGTTATTCTAGTTATATTAACAAGGAAAAGAAAACCAAATTGGATAGAAAGGGAAAGGAAAAAGATCTGTAGATTGGGCTCTCTGTCTCCGGGGTATATATTCTTTATTTGTTCTGACTTTTATATAATCTTTTACTTCTTAAATTCTCATTATGTTTTTTACATCAAAGTACAATATATATATATATATAAGTATAGACAGTGCATAGTCTATATATATATATATTATATATAATATATATTATTAGTATTAGAATATATATTAGAATATATTCTTAGAATTATTTCTTAGAATAATAGAAGAATTTATTATTCTACGCATACGCCGTTCTGACCATATTGCACTATGTATCATTTCATAACACAAGAAGTGCCTCTCTTTTTTGGTTACATTAGAAATGTATTTCAATAGCAGAATTACAAATTACAAGGATATTTAGATTGAAAAAAGATAGATTTCGGCAACAAAACTTCCTATATCCGCTACTCCTTCAGGAGTATATTTACTCACTTGCTCATTATCATAGCTTAAATAGTTTGATTTTTTACGAACCTGTGGAATTTCTAGGTTATGACAATAAATCTAGTTTAGTACTTGTGAAACGTTTAATTATTCGAATGTATCAACAGAAATCTTTGATTTCTTCGGTGCATTATTCTAACCAAAATGGATCTTGGGGGCACAAGAATCCTTTTTCTTCTCATTTTTCTTCTCAAATGGTATCAGAAGGTTTTGGAGTCATTCTGGAAATTCCATTCTCGTCGCAATTAGTATCTTCCCTTGAAGAAAAAAGAATACCAAAATCTCAGAATTTACGATCTATTCATTCAATATTTCCCTTTTTAGAGGATAAATTATCGCATTTAAATTATGTGTCAGATCTACTAATACCCCATCCCATTCATCTGGAAATCTTGGTTCAAATCCTTCAATGTTGGATCAAAGATGTTCCTTCTTTGCATTTATTGCGATTGTTTTTCCACGAATATCATAATTTGAATAGTCTCTTTACTTCAAAGAAATCCATTTACGTATTTTCAAAAAGAAAGAAAAGATTCTTTTGGTTCCTACATAATTCTTATGTATATGAATGCGAATATCTATTCCTGTTTCTTCGTAAACAGTCTTCTTATTTACGATCAATATCTTCTGGAGTCTTTCTT